ACAACTATCCTCACTTTTCTTATTTACTCCTTTGGTTTTGTTACTAAACAAATTTTGTTTGTTTTAATTAAATTTAAACGGAATAGAGGTGATTCGAACACCTAAGGAGTAACCCGAACAATTAGCAATCGTTTTAACTTTCCAATGTAAACTATTCCTTAGTTTTATAATTATAAAACTAAAATCTATATAATTATAAAATTTTTAAGATTTGATCCCCTTATCTTTTAAATGATTTATAAATAACTTAATATATTTATACTAATATTTAAATTATTCTGTGTTTGTTTTTTGTTTTTGTTTGTTGTTTTTATTATTTATTTGTTATAATTTAATTAATGTAAGTAAATAGCATCTTTAATATAAGATATTACTAATAATACAAATACATAAGCTTGAATAATAGATACTGCTACTTCTAATCCACATAATGCTAAAAAGAATACAAAAGGGATTAAAGTAAATATAGCTATAATAAAACTAGTACTAAACATTTGATATAAGAAAGTAGATAATATTTTTAATAAAGAATGTCCAGCTACCATATTAGCAAATAATCTTATACCTAAAGATAAAGCTCTAGCTAAATAAGATACAGTTTCAATTAAAACTAATAATGGAACTAAAGCTAAAGGAGTTCCAGAAGGTACAAAATAAGAGAAAAAATTTAATTTATGAAGATATAATCCTATAATAGTAACACCTGTTAAAATAGTAAATGAGAATCCAATTGTTACAATTACAGAAGTAGTTATTGTATATGAATAAGGTATATTACCTATCAAATTACTAATTAATATAAAGAAAAATAATGAATAAATAAATGGTAAATAAATTTCTTTTCCTAATTGTTCTCTTACCATTGTATTAATTGTTGTAAATATACTTTCTATTGCTATACTTCATTTTGATGGTAAAATTTTATTTTCATTATTACTTAATATATGTAAACTTAATATTATAAATAATATTAATAAAGAATATAAACCTAAATTACTTAAAGTTATATTTACATAACCAAATATAGGTGCTATTATACTTATTAAACTGCTTACTTCAAATTGTTCTAATGGAGAGTTTATAATTAAATTTTGTAACATTTGTTGGTTTTTATATTTACGTCTATATTTTTCGTTATTAATTTGTATTATAATTTTATAACATTGAACTATCGTTAGTCTTTCATAAGTTATATTGTAGCCTTTACCAGATTCGAACTGACACTAACAACTTGAAGGGTTGCCGTACAACCATTATACTAAAAGACCTTATTATAATTAAATTTAAGAAATTTAATTATTAAAATATTTTCCATAATTAAATTTGATAACTGAATCTTATTATTAAAAACAAAATAAAATAGCATTATAATAAGATTCTGAATTAAAACAATAAAGACAGAATGGGAATCGAACCCTTCTACTAATTAATGAGATTAGCGTGCAAACCGTTACACTAAACTGTCTTAATATAAATTTAAAACAATTTTGTTTTTTAATTTTATTAAAACACTATTATTGAAAAACGTATACGAACAAAGAGACTTGAACTCTTAAGGAATTACTTCCACTCCTGCTTAAGAAGAGATTGTTTACCAATTTCAACATGTTCGCTTAAAATTTTACTCTTTTATACATATTCTTTTAATTTATAAAATAAAATATTTTTAGTATAATTCTAAATTTGCAAATAATATACTATTTAAGGCGTTAATAGGAATCGAACCTATGAATAAAGTATTAACAGTACTTCGCAATAACCTCTCTGCCATAACACCATTGTTATCTTATATAAAAATAAATTTTTATAAATAATTTATAGTTTTCAGAAATTATATATTTAAATTATTATAAATTAAAGACTAATTTCAGATTAATATAAATTATATTTTATATATTTTAATTATATATATATATATATTAAATATATGATAGGCACGATTCGAACATGCTAATATCTCCTACCCAAAAGGAGCGACTGACCAATTTGTCATCTACCATTTAATTAAAAACAAATTTATTATTTAAATTGAGCAGTAAAGGAATCGAACCTTTTACGGCGCTAACCAATTCTTTTACAGAGAATCACCATTACCAATCGGATCACCTGCTCTTATAAATTTTATATAGATTATTTAATATAAATTATTAATTAAATTTTAATTATAAATTATAATTTATAATTAATTTATAATTAAAATTTTAATAGATAAAACACTAATTAAATATTTATAATTGAAACCACCTGGGATTGAACCAGGACTTTCTCCTTAAAAGGGAGACACTCAACCAATCGAGTTCTGCTTTCTTAATATAATTCTTATATTAATTTTAAATTTTCAATTAATATTAGAACTTACTGAGTTGACCAGATTTGAACTGATATTATTCATTACCAAAAAATGATGTTTTTCCAAATTAAACTACAACTCATATTTAATTTAAATGACTAATTTGCCAGAAACTGGATTTGAACCAATATCTAAATCTTACAAGGAATTCATTTTACCAATTAAACTATTCCGGCTTTAAAACAACAAAACAATAAAACAACAAACAAAAACAAAAACAAAATATTCAATTATTAAAAAAAATTAATTGATATTATTGCCTCGAGAGAGAATTGAACTCACATTTCTATATCTTCAGAATAGCGCTTTGACCACTAAGCAATCGAGGCTTATAAATAATTTAAACTTATTAAATTTTTATTTAAAACAACAAACAAAAACAAAAACAAAAAAAATCAGATTTAAAAAGCGATTGAATTTATATTGTAAATTCCTCTTAAGAAAATAATTCTAAAAATTTAAACCTTGATTAATATGTTTTCAACTGTTAAGTTGATTTTGTTAAAATTTTTGTAAATTTTATCAATGAACAGAAATTTTGTATTAGAGATACAAATGAAATTTGACAATTTATATATAAAATTGAAAAATTCTTTAAATAACTTAAATACAAATATTTATTCCATCTAAACTTAATAAGTTTATAACTATTAAATATCTTCATGTATTTAGTACGATTTTTATAAATAATTTAATTTAATTTTAATTAATAATATTTTTTTTTAGAATAAAATATAAAATTATTCGATAAAATCAGAATTAAAGATATTAAAATTTTAGAGATGTGAATAAACTATTAATAAAATAATGAATTTAAATATTATAAAATCTTTAGAAGAAATATCGATGACTTTTACAATTAATTACTTATTTTAGATAATAATAAAATATATATTTAATCCCATTTATAACAATTAATAATAAAAATTGATCAACCTTATATTATTTAAACAAATCTTAGTTACTAAAAATAGTAATTATTTATTAATTAAAATTTTTACATATTAAAAATAAATGATAATTATATAATAGTTTAATATAGAAGAATTATAATATTTTTATACTTTCATTAAATATAAACAAATTGAATTAGAGTTTGAAAGATTATATAAATTTTATTTAAATTTACTTAACCCCTTCTTTTTTTAAATTTATAATTTATCGATAGTTCAGATAATTTAAACTTTTTTAACATAAATAGTTTAAATTAATCAAGAATTAATTTAATTAATATTTGGAGAAAGATAGACTCGAACTATCATATTTGTAATGCAAATACAACTGATTACCAGTTATCAGATTTCCCCTTAGTATAATATTCTTTTAAAATAATTAAATTTAAATACAAAATTATTTTGTACTTTACAGTTTGTATTTAATTCAAGGGGGTATTGATCAAAGAAATGTAATTAAAAATAATTAAAATAATTTTATTTATAAATAATTAAAACCAATAAATATAAAAATTAATTCTTATTATAATTAGTTTTTGTAGTATTAGCAATAGAAATAGCTCCAGAACCAATTTCTAAAATAAATCCTATAGTTAAAACTATAAAGAAAATTAAAGCTATAGTAAACCCAAAAGTACTTACTTTGTATAAAGTAACAGCTATAGGAAATAATAATAATATTTCTAAATCAAAAATTAAAAATAACATAGCTACTACATAAAATTGAATTTGGAAATCTGTTCTATTTTGTTTTCTAATAGCTGAATATCCACATTCATAAGCTGATATTTTAGATTCATCAGGTTTATGTACTGAAAATAAGAAATTTAAAAATAATAAAATAAGAGCTAAAATAGGAACAAAAATAAATAACATTAATAAATTATTCATTAAAAATTAAATAAAGATAAAGAAAGTATTGTTGTACTATTTAATAAAATTGATGGTTTAAGAACAAATAATAAAATAGATAATGTTAAAGTAGATATAATAAAACTATTAGTACTACTTATTTCTATTTCTGATTTAGAATTTAAATTATTAATTATTTTTAATTCTTTATCACTATATTCAGAAGTATTTTCTTCTTCTGTAAATAAAATTTTTATTATTTTTAAATAATATGAAGCACTTATTATACTTACAATTATAGCTATAATAGACATAAAATAATATCCATTTTGAATTGCTGAATATAATACAAACTGTTTAGAGAAAAATCCTATTAAAGGAGGTATTCCTGCCATACTAAATAAACAAATTGTTAAAGTTATTGACAATACAGGATTTAAGAAAAATTGACCTTTTAATTCAGATATATAATTAATATCATTTTCTGTTCCTGTTTCATCTTCAACCATTATACTTTGTATTAAATCTTTAAATGAATTTTTTATTATATATCCAAATAATATTATTATTAAAAAAGTATTTAAATTAGTTATAGTATATTGTATTATATAAAATATTAAAGCTTCTATAGATTGTTCAGAATTAATAGCTAAAGCTAATAAAATAAATCCTACATGTGATATTGTACTATAAGCTAATAATCTCTTTATTTTAGATTGAGCTAATCCTAATATTGTTCCTATTAATAATGATAATAATGAACTTATTAATAATAAATTATTACTTCATAAATAACTATTATTAAAACTTATAATATTACTATTTATTATATTATTTAAAGGATTTAATTCTAATATTAAATTTATATTATCTATTAAATTAATATGAGTTTGTATTTCAAATAATATTAATAATATAGATATTTTAGGAATTATAGTTAATCATGTAGTAATAATAGTTGCACTATCTGCATATACATCAGGTGCTCAATTATGTAAAGGTGCAGCTGCTATTTTAAATAATAATCCTATAAAGATTAATATTAAACCTAAACTAAAACCTAATAATATATTATTATTATCAATTACTGATATCATACTATATATAGATTCTAAATTAGTTAATCCTGTGAAAGTATAAATTAATCCACAACCTAATAAAATTATACAAGAAGCTAAACTTCCTAATAAAAAATATTTTAATCCTGCAGATATAGCTAATTCTGAATGTCTATATAAAGAAGCTAATATATAAACTCCAAAAGATTGTAATTCTAAACTTAAATATAAACTTATTAAATTTGAAGAAGATACTAATAATAAAGAACCTAAGGTTGATATTAATACTATTATTGAATATTTTATTCTATAATTATTTATTGATATTAATTTATAACCTTTTTCATTTAAATCTAAATTATTATCTATAAATTTATGATTTATTAAAGGTCAAGCTATTAATATTATAGAACCTGTTAATACTATTACTATATCAAATAATTGTGTAAATAAAGTAACTTGAAATAAACCACTATAAATACCTATACCTGATCCAATTGACTGAATATAAAAAGCATTAAAACTTAATGCTCCAGTATAAAGTAATAATAGAGAAGATATTCTTAAATATAAGTTTGGTGAAATATTTCTATTTATTGAGGGTAGGGCTATTGCCACTATAAAAATCATGATACTAATAAACATCATTACTTTATTTGAAAAATATAATTTATTTATAAAATATTTTTAATATTAATTATAATTTATTATTCTAAATTTAAAATAAACCAAATTATTTTAGTTTAAAATGAATATTTATACATCTTATTGGATTTGAACCAATATACAGTTGCTTCGAAGGCAAAATGCTTTTCCAATTCAGCTAAAGATGTGAAATAATCATATTTAAATAATTTATTTTATTTTTTTATTAATTTACTTTTAATATTAAGTAAAATATAATAATAAAAATTAAATAATTTAAATAAAAATTAAATAACCAAAAAGAGATATAATATTCAATTAATAAAACAATTTTGTTTAAAATAAATTTATCTATAACTTATTCAGACTTTAATTTGGTTATAATAAATTATTTAGAAAAATAAAACACACAAGATTAAAATAAACAAAATTGTTTTAGTTTTATTTATATAATTTATTATACGAGTAAAGAGATTTGAACTCTTACGATTAAAATCATAAATTCCTAAGATTTACCCGGCTACCAAATTTCGGCACACTCGCAAATTAATAAGTATTTATATTAAATTTTATAAATATTTTAATAAATTTTCTAAGTTTAAATTTATAGATATAAATTTATATTATTTATAACATTTAAAATATAAATTAATATTATTTATATCAATTTTAATTAATATAAAATATTTAAATTATTTATTATTAAAAAAATAATATTATTAAAATATAATATTCAAACATTAATTAAATATATTATTTTTAAATTAATATATTAATTATAAATAAGAGATAGAGTAATCGAAACTCTGTCTGCACAGTGTAAATATGCTGTTAAACCACTCAACTAATCTCTTTTTATAAATAAAGGGGGTAAAATATATTTATTTTCCAGCAGCACTTTCCAGTACGGCTACCTTGCTATGACTTTTGAGATGTTACTCAAATGAATTAATAAAATTCTAATTAACTTAACATAGCCATTTATAATATTAAAAAACAAAATAAAATAAACTATATTAAATTTATCAAATATAAACTTAAATATTACTATGAAAAAGTATTAATTAGATTTTCATTTCCATCATTATAAGCTTCTTCCCAGCGACAGACAGTTAGTTCATCACGGATGCTAGTTTCACCGTTGCGCTTATTATCAACGATTACTCGAAATTCCTTCTTCATGTTCCCGAATTGCAGAGAACAATCCGTCTAAATTTATATTTTAACTTTTTTTAATGATTAGCTCATCCTACTTTCCAAATTTAAATTTTTCTATAAAATTTAAAGTTAAATAAATTATAAATTTTTCAATTATTTTATTTTATTAAAATAATATAAAAATTATCCTGAATAATAAAATAAAATATTTAATTCATTTTAGGAAACAGTTTAGCATCACTTTGTAAAAGTTTTTGTAGCACGTCTATAGCCCAGTTCATAAGGGCCATAACGACTTGTCTTAGCCCCAAATGAAACTCTATAAGAATCATTAATTGTTAAGTATGTAATAAATATTTATAATTAACAATAGGGATTTCGTCCGTTAGCGGAATTAACCTCAGTTCTCACGATACGGACTGAAGACAGCCATGCAACACCTGTATTAAATGTTTTAATTTTTATTTAAAATTTATATAAATTTTAAATTTAAAACATTCCTTTATATTTATTTAAAAATAATAAGTTTTTATTCAAGAACTGGTAAGGTTTTACGCGGATTATCGTATTAAATAACATGCTTCACTTCGTTTGCTCCGAAACCGACTAATTTTTTTGTTTTCAACTTTGCAGTTGTACTCACAAGGCGGAATGGTTATCGTGTTAACATTGTCATTAATAATTTTTTACTAATAACTACCATTCATCGTTGACAGAGAGGGGTATTCTGGGTATCTAATCCTATTTCCTATCCTCCCTTTCGTTTCTCAGCGTCAATCATTAATGGAAAAAAGCCTTCGCCTTTAATATTCTACTTAGTATCTAAAGATATCAGACCTACTCTAAGCGTTATTTATTATCCTCTATTTGATTCTAGCTTTTATTATTAACTTTTTTTATAAAAATTTAATTTAAAAGCCGCCTACAAACCCTTTACGCCTGATAAAGACGATTAACGTTTGTGTCTCTGGCCTTACCGAGTCTTCTGGCACCAGTTTTGGACGACACTAATAATAAGGTAATATCATTATTTTCCCTTATGTTATCAATTATTATAATTGATTTCAGTTAGCTAGTTCACTCTTTCGAGTATTGACTAATATTCTCGACTGCTGGTAGTATTAACTACTTGGGAGATTTCATTCCCAATGTGGCCATTTGTTCTCTCAAACATAGCTATTGATCATAGGCTTGGTAGGCATTTACCCTACCAACTACCTAATCAAAATAAATAGTATTTTATAACAGAAAATTTCCTTTAATATAAATTAAATAATTTTATTTAACTTATTTTAATTATTAAAAAATTTTAATATTTAAATTTATTCCCTATTTATGAGAATTATAAAGTAACTTATTTATTATTTCTCACCTTTACACCTTATTTCTTTAATATTTTATTATTATTAGAAACAATGATTTGCATGTCTTAAACTACTGAATAACGTTCAATCGGAACCAAAATTAAATTCTTATAATAATTTAAACAATAAATTAATTATATGTTTATTGTTATATTTTATATGCTTTAAATTGCAATATTTAGTATCTCTTTTAATTTATATTGTTATTTTAAAACTATCAATTTAAAGATTTATATAAATCTGAATCTTGAATCGAATATTTTAATAATTAAGAAAATTAAAATTTCTATAAAAAAAATAAATGATTAATTATTGCAATTTTATTTAGTATTTCTTGTTATATAATACTTTAATGAAATAAATGAAAACTGTTAGATGGTAGAAATCAAAAAAAAAATGATACAATAGAAATTTAAGAAAATTTTTATTATATAATCGATAGTTTTAAACTAAACCATATAATGATCTTGGAAATTTCATATAATTAATTTCAAAATAAAAATTTTATAATCAAACTGATAGGCGTATTTAGACAAATATGTCCTTTTATATACTATTATATTGATATAACTTTTGGAAAATTAGGATTAAATTAAAAAGATTAATCATTATAACTAACATGATAGAAGAAGTAATTTACAATTTAACACATTTTTCTGATAATAAAAATTAACCTAATATTTTCATTGAAGAAGAAATTTTAATAATCTTAATATTGAAATTGAAGAAATCTTTATTGAAGATAGATTAAGTATTTCTCATTTAATCTATACAAAATAGGATATCTTTTAATTAAAATATATCAAAATTATTCTTATGATTATTATTATTTTTCCTCTTAAGTTAGGTTTAAAACTATCCTTTTTATAAATTAGTCCTAAAATATAGATCTAATTAAGAAAAATAAAGAAAATTAAGAAAATTCAAATATTAATATTCAAATAAATATATTTCTAATAATCTTTCAAATGCATCTGATGAAACAGTAAAACAAATTCCTAAATATTTTAAAGATAAAGAATTTGTTCAAAGATCATCATCATATATAAATATATCAAATTAACAATAAAAATTTTAACTTTACCAAGTGTATTATTAAGTTTAAGATTGTTAAAATTTTAAGAAGATACAGAAGAAAACAATATTAATGAAAATAAATCTAAAATTGAATTAATAGATACAACATAAGATTCAGTTAAAATTATTTTCTGAATTCAGAGAATATTAATACAAACTTTGGACATTTAAGAAATAAATGTAAAACTTTAGTCAATAAAACTCAATCAGAAGAAGAAATTACCTATGATATCTAAAATTTCATAGATAATAAAGTTTATCATGAGAATATTAATTGGGCTAAAATTTTTAAAGATCCGAATTTAAATATTAAAACTCGAGAAATTTGAATTGAAGGCTAATTATGTATTAATCATTGAATTTATTTCGATTAGGAATATCTTTTATTTCTATTCAATATTTTCTAAATGAAAATTTAATAATAAATTTATTTACCATTTATCATGAATAAAATCTTTTAAAGATAGTTTTATTTATTATTTTAAATTATCCTTAAATTTATATAATTAAGTTAAATAAAATCACAATTAGAAAGTTAAAAGTTTTTCACTTATAGCTTAAATCTTTAAATTTATAAATAAAGGGGGTATTTTTATAAATAAATAAAACTAATATTTAATTAATTTAAAATATTAAATAATCATTTATATTTAAATAGATAAATAAATATTTTAGTTAGGTGATATATTAAATGCTATTAAAATACTAGGTACTAAAATAATAAAAGCTACGCAAATTGGTAATAAATTTAATCAACATAATTCAATTAAAGCATCATATCTCATTCTAGGTAAAGTAGCTCTAAATCATACAAACATAAAACAGAATATACATGTTTTTAAACCAAGAATAATAGATTGTAAATTAATGAAAGATTCATTAATAAATAATTCTGGCATATGATATCCTCCTAAAAATAAAATAGAAGTTATACAACTAAATAAAACTATTGAAGCATATTCAGCTAAGAAGAAAAACACAAAAGGTACACTAGAATGTTCAGTAAAGAAACCAGCTACTAATTCAGATTCAGCTTCTTGTAAATCAAAAGGTGTTCTAGATGTTTCAGCTAATATAGAAATAAAATAAAATATAAATACTGGAAATAATGGTATTATATATCAAATAGCTTGTTGATTTTCAATTATAGTTGTAAAATTAAATGAACCAGTTAATAATATTATAATTAATATAGCCGAACTTAATATTAATTCATAACTAATCATAGCAGCAGTACTTCTTAAAGAACCTAAAAAAGCATAAGTTGAATTAGCTGATCAACCAGCAAATAATATACCATAAACTCCTAATGAAGATAAAGCTAATGTATAAAGTATTCCTAATGAAAAATCAGATAAAGTTAAACCTTGTCCAAAAGGAATTATACCTCATCCTAATAAACTAAAGATTAATGAGAAAATAGGAGCTAAATAAAATAAAATTTTATTAGATTGAGAAGGTATAACAGTTTCTTTAACTATTAATTTAAGAGCATCACTAAAAGGTTGTAATAAACCAAAATATCCTGTAGTATTAGGACCTACTCTTCTTTGATGAGCAGCTAATTGTTTTCTTTCTATTATTGTCATAAAAGCTACACATAATAATATTGGTAATAATACTAATAATACATCTAATAAATTAATTAATATATTTAAGAGAGTTAAAATTAAATTATTTGTATTCATAAATAAGTATAAATTTATCTTTATTTATATTTATATTTTATGAGAACTATATTTTATTATTTTAAATTTTATTTTTTATTTTTAAATAATTTAATTATTTATTTAAAAAGTATATAATTTAAAATATAATATTAATTATTATCTTATTTATCATAAAATGATATAAATATTGATTTAAATAGTTAATTAAAATTAACAACATAACTTATAAAATATTTATAAAATTCTTATATTTATTATAAATAAAATAAATATTTCAAGTAAAATAAACAATTAAATAATAATTATTTATATATAATTTATTAAAAAATAGATTTTATATAAATAAAATACACTGTAACAATAATATTATTTTCAATAAACAACCTTAAATAATAGGTATAAATGATTTTAAATTTTTATTTAGAATTAAAATCTTAATAGTAATTATAATAGTTAAAATATACTATTAGATATAAAATATTATTAAGTAATTTTATATTTCTAATTTTAATTTATTAAATTAATAAAATTTTATTCTCTTTTGGATTTGAACCAAAATTAACACTTTAGAAGAATGCAGTTCTACCATTAAACTAAGAGAATTTATAATATCATAAATATCATATTTTATTTTAAATATTTGAATTTAAATTATTTATTATTTTAATAAATTATAATTTTTTAAAATATTATTTAATAGCTTTCTTTTAGGAATAATAATTCTTTTTTGTTTTGTTGTTTTTAATCATTTAGAGTTAAGAGGGAATTGAACCCTATAATTTATAGATTTTGCAGATCTACTACAGAAACCATCTGTAAACTTTACTCTTATATTTGAATTATTTATTAAATAATTATATTGTATAAAACAATCAAAGAAAACTTATAAAAAAGAATTATATTTAATTAAATACTTTTATAGTACTATAATTTAATTAACTTTTAATTTTAATATTTATTAGATTAAAAACAAAACAAAAAACAAATTTGTTTTGTTTTAATTTTAAATTAAGAAAGATTTTTTATTCTTAAGATACTAGTTCTATTATATAAAATTGAATTTAAAATATTAATTTTAATAATTATTATTTAATAGTGATAGTAGAAGAATGATATATTAATTAAAGTTGAAATTGTTAAAATTATAAGGGGGTAATTAAAACTTTAATAATATATAAAATCATAAAATAGATTATTTTTTATTTAATGAAATAAATATAGGTGCTATCATAGATAATAATAATATAATACTACATATAATTAATATTACTGCAGCATAAGTATAAATTAATTGTCCTATAGCTTCAATTTGATTAAATGAAATAAATGTAGTATCTGCAATATTAGATTGATAAGTAGTTTGAATATTATTAACAAAATTTAATTCATTATTATTTAAAATAAGTAAATTAAAATTAGAAATAGTATCAAAGATTAAATTTAAACCAGAAATATTATTAAAACTAAATGGTAAAATATTAAACATTTCAAACATAAATAATGAAGCAACTACAAAAGCTAAAGGTAAATTTTTAGTATATTGTTTTCCAGTATCAATAATATCTGTTAATGATATATTAATCATCATAATTACAAATAAAAATAATACAGTTATAGCACCTACATATACTATAATATATGATAAACCAAGAAATCCTATTCCAGATAATATTAAATAACCTGCTGCATTTACAAATACAGAAATTAAATATACTACTGATATTACAGGATTTTGAGAAGTTATAACTAATACACTAGATATTATTGTTATAAAACTTAATATATTTATTAATATATATTTCATTTTTATTTTTATTTAAGCCTATATTAATATTAGAGTAAATTATTAATATTTGATCTAAATTTTTATATTTTATTATAAATAAATTTTAACAATAAAAGGCTATAAACATTAAATATTACTTACATTAATTGTTAAATATAAATTTAATGTAGGTTTAACCTAAAAATATTATATTCTAATTAAAGAATATTTTGAATTATAATTATAATATTTTATAATTAATTATACTCTAATTATATAATTAAATTTAATAATATAAAATTAATATTATAATTAGAGGATTGTTAAATAATTAACAAAGTGAAAAATAAATATAAGGTTTTCCACTTATACCTACTTATTCTTTTAATATTTTTGAATCTTGTATCCAAATTCAATTTTGTTTTGTTTTAATACATTAATACACAATGAGTAACAATTTTAATTAATTTTAGAAAATTTGTCTGAAATTGACTTTTCTGAAAACTAGTTTGTCTTATTAATGTTTGTCGAAAGAATTTAGAATAATTGAAAAAGCAAAGATCTTAGGATATTTATAATTAATGTTTATTAAACTATAAATATAAGTACTATTAAGTTATATATTATAATATTATTGGATTCTCAGTAGATTAGTATTAAACTAAGATAAATAAAAATTTAAACAAATATAAAATGTATATAATCATTCTTATCATAATATTTATTAATATTATCTATAACATATCAGGTATTTCTGATGTAATACCATTTTTAATTTCAATTGTAAATTATTTATTTGCTACAGTTATTTTAATTCAAAATCCTAATAATTTTTTTTTTGAATTAGATTTGTACAAATAATCTCAATTGTAATAATTTTATTCATTATATTCTTAAATCTTAAATTATTAATATTTAAAAATTTTAGTATAATGTCAATAAATAGAATAACTTATTTAAACGATATAATTCCTCATTCTATGTTCTGTTTTTCAGATAGTTTAAAAACAAGATTTTATTTTAATGATAGTCTTGAAATTAAATAATTCTTAGATTCATTAGAAGTAGATCAGGTTTATGTAATAACATTTGATTTTTCTTACTCATGATTACAATATGAAGAAGATAATCCAGTTATTACTATAAATAAACTTATTCTAATTACTAATAATAGTGATCCTAAAATTATATCTGATTTTATTAGATATAGAATTAATCTAAGTTGTGATATATATTATTTAGATGAAACTATTCTTTCAGAAAACAATAACATTTTAGATTCTCCTGGAATTATTGTAAATTATTCTAAATTTAATTTATTTTAGTTTTATTTTAATTTACAGCTTAAAATTTTATATTAAGCTCTTTTAATGAAATACCCTTTATTAAATTTTATATTTTTAAAATCATAAAAGTATATATTAATTAAAAATTTTATATAAAAATACAAGATGATAATTTAAACAATCTTTATATTGATATGTTAGTTAATAAACTCCTTAACAGTTGAGTACTGTAGAAAAGGTAGTTGATAACTAAACATCCGTCTATGTTACATACTACTGAACTGACGTTAAATGATCAGAAATAAATTGAAATAAAATGTCACACCAAGAAATAATACTTATTGTTGCCACAATTAGTTTTATATCAACTTTTGGAGTTTGAATAGCTCTTAAAAGAATCAATCATTACACAAATCCTCCAGTTAATGTTTTAACAAGAAGAGGAGATATTGAATTAGTTGATTACATTGAACCTGTACGACCTGATCCAGCCTATAATCCTTGAGAAATAGATTTATTAAGTACTCAAACTTATGAAAGAATTCAAGTTATGCTCCATCTTATGAAACAGGACCGATTCCTTCTTATCGAAGTGGAACTCTTCCTCATTATCAAAGTTTTGAACTATCGAATATTAATTGTTGTTTAGAAAATATAATAAATCTAGACTATATTATATTAATAGTTTTATTTATAGCAATAATTTCTCTATTTCTTATTTATAAAAATAAGAGAATTTAAGATATTAATAACTTAGTTAAATTAGAGGAACAATTCACTTCTAGTAGATTTACTTATTTACCCCTTATTTAAAATTAAATATTATTTTATTAAAACTATATTTAGATTAAAACTTCTATACCTTTAAAAATTTACCCCCTATAGATCATTATGTTTTCTAAATTATATTTATGAAAATAAATATAATTTTATATAAATTAAAAGAATAGCATAAATGCTATAAATATTTAAAAATAACCATTTTGTAAATTATACAAATTACAATAAAATCTCTAAAATTATTGAAAATATAACTTAGAGATTTAAACTTAAAAACAACTGTTTTCTATTTATAGTTTTAATACTCTATAAATATAGATATAAATAGAAAGGATTTTCAAAACTCCATTTAAGATGAGAACTTAAATAGGTAGTTGATAACTAATCATCCCTCCAAGATGCATTTGGCTTTTTTAAAGTTAATGTAAATTGTCCAGAAAATATAACGCATCCAATTCTTCAAATTAAATATAAAACTAAATCTGGAATTAGAACTGTTTCTCCAATTGGATCTTGATCAATGTGAATATTTTCTCCTGAAATGGATAATGCAATAAAATACAATTACTCATTTGAAATTTTGGAAGGATATACATTTGAAAGAAAAATAACCTTCAAAAGCTACATTGGATTTTTATTTTCTTTAAGATTGAAATATCCAAGATCACATCCATTAAATTTAATAGCTAAAATTTTATTAAATAGCTTATATGGAAGATTTGGAATGAATGAAATTTCAATAAGATATGAAATTCTAAGCAAAGAAGAATTTAAAGAAACTTCCGAAAATTTAATTTTAGATTTTATAGAATTTGAAGATCATGTATTAGTGGGATTAAAATTTGAAGAAAATGAAGATTCATCAAATATTTCCATAGGAATAGCTGCTGCAATAACCGCTTATTCTAGAATATTTATGAGTAAATTTAAAAATAATCCTAATATTAATTTATATTATACTGATACAGATTCAATCTATACTGATTTAAAATTAGACGAAAGTTTTATTGATCAAAAATTATTAGGTAAATTAAAATTGGAATATTTCTGTGAAGAAGCAGTTTTCTTAGCACCAAAAATTTATTGTTTAAAAACTGAAAAAGGTTTAATTAAAAAAGTAAAAGGTCTTAAAGATACCTCATCATTGACTTTAAATTCTTTCTACTGAACTGACGTTAAATGATCAGAAATTAAATAAAATAATGTGATATATATTAGCTAGTGGAATAGCTTTAATAACAGGAATTTATGTAAAATATAATTATATTACAAAAATCCAAACTCCTAATTCTCCACCTACTTTTAATTTTAATCCTGAACAACTTTATGAAATTCAAGAAAATTTAGAACAGGCTGAATTTGGAGAAACTTTAGATCCAGAAACTTCTGAATTATTGGATCAAGATTTTGAAACTTTATTAGGCCACGATCAATATGCTGAATTTGAAAATGAAATTCAGGAATTAAATGAAGAATTTACTAGACAACTTAGTGATTTATTGAATAGTTCAATCGCTAATTCTGGATTAGATTTTTATACAATTTTACAAATAATTGAATGAATATGTGATTTAATTAATCAATTATTTTAATTTGTAAACTCGAATTTTATTTCGGGTACTTTTAATAATATACCCCCTATTAAATTATATATTTTATAATATTTGTATAATTCTTATAATTAAATCATTTATTTTAAAACTATTAATTTTAAATTAAAACTTCATTATTCTTTTAATGATAACCTATGATTTAAAACTATCTATTAATTAAAGATCTATTAATTAAAGATGGATATAAAATCAAAAGTCATAAAAAATGATTTAGAGATCTATCACTTGGAAAAATAACTGTTAAAGAACAGTTATATACTTTAATTCAAACAGATTTTAAAAGAGATAATATATATTTAAATAATAAGTTAATAAATACAAAACCAATAATAATTAATCTTGAATTACCCCCTTTTATTATAAATTAAAATAAAATTTCTCAGCAAAAATATACTTTAAAATTTGAGTTCAATAAATTCCCTTAGTTTAATCGTTAAAACAATTTTAAATTCTATTTAAAATAAATTTTAGTTAGAATCTAAAAGGGGGATAATATTATACTCAATAAAAATATTGAATATATCTAGGATTGTCGTGTAAATAAATAAATAAATAAATATAATGAATTTACAAAAATATACAAAAGCTGAATTAATCAGCAAATTTAAACATTTACAAAATAAATCTAATAAATATAATTATAAAGATTGAATTAATAATATTATTAATTATATTATATTATTTAAATCCTTTTTATTAAAAATTACTTTAATTACATTGTTAATCAAATCTTTTAAAAAATATTCTCTATTGAGAAAAATTTGATTAATTATTAATTATTCTATTTTAACAATATTTGGATTTTCTATTACTGATATTTATGGATCTGAATTTATTTCTAATTTTCTAAATTATTGAAGATCAACTCAATTTTATAGTTGAATCTCTCAATTATTTGGATTTAAACAAGAAGTAATTAAAGAAACTCCCTCCAGATTGAAATCGATTGATATTTCTTCAACAACAAACCAAAAAACAAATGTTGAAAATAACAGAATTGTTGAATGATTTGATAAAATAAGAAATAAAGAAATTGAATCTGAAACAATTGAAGAATCTAATTTAAAATATTATATTATTGCTGGTATAATCGTTGGAATAGCAGGTTGTTTTATTTATACTTATTGAGATGATATAAATTTAAATTTAACTCAATTATATCAATGATTTCGAAGAAGAGGTGATAGACCTAGAGATGGCGGGTCAGGAATTGGAGGAAACAATCCTTCAAATAATAATCAACTTATTGGATCTATAATACCGACTAATCAACAAGATCCTTCTTACTGAGAAAGTTTAAAACATAAATTCCAATTATGAAGAAGAGGGAATCCTGAAACTCATAATACTTCAAATATTTCTAATAATCCAATTTCTGTTATGAATGTATTAACTGAAGAAGATATTTCTTTAGAAGATAATTCAAGTGGTCCATCTCAAATGGATCATTATTTTAAAGAAGAATCAATTAAAGGTAAAGGTAAAGAAGTATTAACATCTCCTAGTTTAGAAAATCTAAATTCTACTGCTGAACAATCTTGATCAGAAAGTGGAACTTCTTCTCCTAAATCTACAACTTCTACTGAAACTATTAAACCAATTGATCCAAAGACAATAACTGAACAAGTTCCATCTTCTTCCAGTACCAATCAGAATGTTGATAATGTCATTAAAAGTAGTGGAAGTATTAAACAGATTTTAAATATAACTGAGTTAAAAAATCCTATTACTAACGATAATTTTGAAAATTATCTAAATGAAGATATTAGAGATAATATTAATTTTATTGAAAGTGCATTTGGAGATGAAGTAATTAATAAAAATGATGCTCTTCTATGTGTCGATAAAATTGTAAAATTAAATTTCTATTATGATGAAATAGTTAACTATTATAATAAAAATTGTTCTTTATTAAATATACAAAAAGTTCAAAAACTTAAAGAATTGACTTTTTATATGAGACAATGATTAGTTGATTATAATTCTAGATTATATCCAGATATAGAATTTTATATAAATTTAGGTACAATAGAAGATAATCCTAAATTAATTGCTAAAGTTATTAGTGAACAAATTTTAGCTAATCATTCTTAGCTAAGATAAATTACCCCCTTTACTTATTAACCTATTTAAATTTAGGTATAAATGAATCTTTAGGTTCAATTTAAAATTAGTCACATTATCTAAAATATACTTACATATGAACATACAAAATATTATAAAATATATATCTACTAAAGATATTACATTTCTAATTGATTTTGATAAAACAATTAATATTGATAAATCGGGTAAATGTTATTATTTCAAATTCTTTCAAATTAATTTAGATGATATTACTAATTTCATTCTAAATTTAAAAGATAATGAAATTTATACGGTAACACCTTTCATTTCAGTTAATTGTAGAATTAATAATCCTCAGTTAATATTATCAAGAAAATTTTTAATAACAAATAAAAGTAATCCAGTTTTAATTTACAACTATCTTACTCAACAATTTAATATTGCAAGAGATGAATTTTATATTATTGAAAGTCATTATTTTTTAATATTAAATTATAAAAGAGTTCAAATTGATTATTAATTAACTTTACTTTATTAAGCAAAATTATATTTACCTCTATTATAAAATAAAAGAAATTTAGTTTTTGATAATAATAATAAAATAAATGGAACTAAACCAATTAAAGTTAATTTAATCTAATATTAAGATCCTTAATATTTTAATTACCCCATTATATAAAAACAAACACAAAAACAAAACAAAAACAAAACAAAACAAAAAACAAAATAAATATAATTATAAAGATTGATTTAATAATATTATTAATTATATTTTATTATTAAAATCTTTTTTATTAAAAATTACTTTAATTGGAATAATAATTAAATCATTTAAAAGATTTTCTATTTTAAGAAAAATCTGATTAATTATTAATTTTACTATTTTAACAATATTTGGATTTTCTATTACTGATATTTATGCATCTAATTTCTTTTAAACACAATGGAAGCTGGAACTCAAACTCTAATTGAAAGTGTAAGTACAACTACAACAGTTTTTACCAATACCTCCAGTAAATATAGAAATGATTCCTAATCCAGATATTATCCATAAAGCAGTTGATTTAATTGCAATGGATTGAAATAGAAATCAACAAATAGTAGATATGCTAATTGGTTTATGATATTAGCATTTTGTTATAAGTTGATTATATTTAATTAAATCATTTAAATATATATTTTATAAATTTAATCATACTTTTAATTATAATATCTATTTTAAAACTATCATTTATTTTAAATATATCTGATTCTAATAACTATAATATTCTTTTAAATATTATTGTTTAAAATAAAAAATCAATATTTAAAATGTATACACTTTTATACATAAATTAAGTTTAAAACTATGAATAAATAAACTATTAATTAAAATATTCATATATTTAAATATACTTTTCCTTATATAAACTCTTGTTATATTTTAAGATTTGATTATATTTATGAATCTATTATACTTTTATAACATTAAAGAATTTTTATTATATTTATATAGTTAAACAAAAATAATAAAAATAAATTAAACAATTTAAAACATCAAGTCTATTTTATAAATTAGTAATGCTAAACTAAATAATTTACAATTACTTACATTTGCATCCTATTAAGAAATGTTCTATTTCTTATAAAATTAAATATTATTTCATTTCTAAAAATATATTCTGGATTAATATATTAAAAAGAAATATTATTTATAAAATAATAGAAATAAATTTAAGATAGTATCTAGAGGTTAGTTTCATGCTTTATATACATTCAGCGCTTATCTAAAATGTTTGTGGCTACCCAACTATGCTTATTTAATAAATTAAATTCAACAATTGGTGCACTAGAGAAACACAGCCTATTGATCCTTTCGTACTAGAAGGTCTTCCCCTTTTTACTATTTATCTCTTCAGAAGATAGGGACCATACTGACTCACGTCGTATTAAACCCAACTCGCGTACCCTTTTAATCGGCGAACAGCCGAACCCTTCCAAGCTTCTACACCTGGAGGATAGGATGAGTCGACATCGAGGTGCCAAACAGCTGGGACAATGTGTACTCTCGCCAGCTATCAGCCTGTTATCCCTAGCGTAACTTTTATCGATTGATCCCCGTCTATTCCATATTATAGCGAGGGGTCACTATGCCCTACTTACGTATCTGTTCGACTTCTAAGTCTTTCAGTTAGATATGCTTACGCCATTATACATTACAAAACCTTTCACTGGTTTATTGATCTCCATTCAATTTCTAGCTATATCTTATAATAATAAAACAAATTGTTATGTTTTACTTTAATTTAATTCTTTTGTATGAAATATTATAGAATTAATATTTTGTCTGTATATTATAAAATATTATAATATTATAAAATTAATAAATCTTTGGATGTGCTTTGCTACTTTTTTAAAGACGACCGCCCCAGTCAAACTACCAATTAGTCATTTATCCTTTAAATTATAAATTATAAGGTAAACAAAGATTTAATTCAAATTTTAAGGTTTTCCAAATTTTGTTTATCAACATTCCTAATTACTATTAATTGAATTTAAATCAATGTAATAACTAACTATAGTAAAGCTGCATAGGGTCTTCCCGTCCCTCTGAAGATAGCGAGCATCTGCACTCGCAATTCAATTTCACTGAGCAAGTTGTAGAGACAGTGAGACCATCGTTACATTATTGATACAAGACCACATTTAATGGCCAACTTATTTTGCTACCTTAGGATCCTCATAGTTAAGACCGCTATTAACCAGATTTTCGTTTAATAACTTTTAAATTACCTCACTTATATTAATGGCATTGAGCAAATTTCATTCAGAATACTATTATCTTAATTATTGCTCTGAATTGTGTTTTTAGTAAACAGTCGTGGCCTCCATTTTTATTATACCATATAATTATTTAAATTATGGCTAAATTTAAAAATTTAAATGGCTTCTCTTATCGTCAAACTTATGAGAAAAACTTGCCGAGTTCCTTAACAACTTTTAGCTCTACACCTTAGTATACTCTACTTACGAACCTGTGTCGGTTTAGGGTACGGTAGTAATTAATTTATTAATTAAATTTTAATAAATTATATATTTAATTTTCCTGATCTATTATAATTTACCATATAGATTTTCAATATATTACTCATCAATCAAAACTTTGGTTTTGAACCTTAGAGGCCGCATTCACATAAGGTGGTTCAACCTTTCCTTATAACCCTTTCGTATTCGGTGAGAAGTATTATAACTTCTTTTTACGTTACTCATGTCAGCATTATCTATTCAGTTATTTACAAACAATGAAACACTGTTTTTCATCAAATATACTGAATGTTCTACTACTTAATTTATAAATATATATAATATTTATAATTAACAAGATATCGGTTGATTATTTAAGACCCGTTAAATTTTCGGCGCAATAGTCTAAAGGCTGCTACGTTGTTACAACGGTCATTAAAAGATAGCGACTACCAGGCTCACTTTACAGCTGCATTCAATCTATTACTTCCTTATTTTCACTTAATAATCATTCGGGACCTTGATTCTTGTTCTCGGCTGTTTCCATCTTGACTATTCAACTTATCATGAATAGTCTGAATATCTATTATCAATTTATGTTATTCCGAGTTTCATTTCCATTGGTAAGATTTTTTTAAATCCCCTCAACTTAAATTAAGTATAAATTTTAATTAAATATTAAAATATTTATAATTAATTGGGAAATATCGTGCTGTACCTCCATAAATTTATTAATAGATGTCATACTTAAATATGTTTCGTAGAAAACCAGCTATCACCAGTTCAGATTGGCATTTCACCGCTTTCCAAAACTCTTCGGAGAATTTTGCAACATTCAACCGTTCGATCCATTATAATCTGGTTTTGGAAAGATCAACTGGCTTCGGGTCTAATAATAGTAACTATACCAAAACTATTCTTTGTAAATAAATCACTTATATATTAATTAATATATAAGGAATTTATTCTATTTTTATATAATAAAAATATTTAATGTTATTATACAAATAATTTAGTCGCTTTCGCTAAGGCTAATTAACCTTGCTACTATTATTAACTTACTGACCCATTATGCAAAAGGTACGCCGTCATTTTAGAATTTTAAAACTTCGACTGCTTATAGAATTACTAATTCAAGATTATTTCATTCCGTTATACAACGAACTATTTCAACTTTTCCTTTACAGTACTTTTCACTATCGCTAAATTTATTATACTTAGCTTTAGAGGATGGTCCCCCTATATTCCGACAAGTTTACTCTCATCGTACTTAATTTTACAAATTTTTATATATTTTACAGGACTGAATACCTTCTTTGGTAATTATTGTTTTAATAATTATTATATAAATATTAAATATAATTAATAATATTCCAACTTTATTTTTTATAATGAATTTTATATTATTTCAAATTTTATTTAATTTGTTAAGCTAATCTGATTTCACTCACCATTACTTTCAGAGTCTCGGTTGATTTCTTTTCCTTTCCTTAATACAATGTTTTGCTTCAGGAAGTATTAATATTAAAGGTTTCCCTTAGGATCGCCACAATTTATTTATAATAAGTTTGTGGCTTTTGGTTATAACCTCCTTTTTAATAAATTTGCTAGTTATCCTTAATAATTCCTTTTAATTACTTTGATGTTTATACTAAATTGTCATCTATACTTTTAATTTTAGAATTGAATTTAAAACTATCTATTTATTTAAAATAAAAATATAAAAATAGCTGAAAAAAGGAATTGAACCTTTATTTTACCGTCATGAATGGTAAGTTTTAACCATTTAAACTATTTCAGCTTAAATAAATAAATTGAATTTAATAATTTAATTTTAAATTTTATTATTCATTTATTAATTGAATGAATTAGAAAATAAAAATATCTATAAAACTAATTAAGTTCATATATTTTATTAATTTATATATTTATATTTTTATATAAATATTTTGAGAAATAAAATATTACTGATAAAATCTAAATATTTATAAGTCTAAATATAAGAATTAAACGTATCTCATTTAAATAAATAAATATATAAAAATGAATTTAATATTTAAAAAAACTTATTTTATAATTAATAATTTATTAAATATACTGAAGTGTTTGATATAATTATATAATTATATTTAAATGAATATTTTTCTATTTTTTTATCTATAGATTATTCTATTTTTTGTTTTTTATATATTTTTATATAAATAAAACTTTATTTATAGACCTAGAACCTTAACTTTAAATTTAATATTAAATATTTATTTAATATTAATTATACAGGTTTAGATATCATAATTCATTTTAATTTAAATACATTAATAAGATTAAACTTATTAATATTATTAATTAAATAATTTTAATAATATTTATTTAGGGTAAAATCAGAGATTTGAACTCTGAACAGCGTCGCCACAAAACGTTATTTTGCCAATTAAACTAATTCTACCTTATTAAAAATCTTTTTATTTTTAAATTAAAGTTTTATCAATAATTTAGGTATAAAATACTAAAACAAAACAAAAAATTTTTGTTTGTTGTTTTATTATTTTGTTTTATTTATATTAGCATACTTTTTCTTTTAATATAAAAATTTTATAGGGGGTAAATTAAATAAAATAACAGAAAAATTTATAATTATAAATTTATATTTTGAATTATTCATAAATTAGTATTAACAATTTATAAATTAAAAAGGTTAATATTAATTAATTTTTATCTGTAGCTAAATCCATTAAAGTATTTTCTGCTATTCCAATGATAGGTACAATAATTAAAAATCAAGCAAAATAAAATGCAGTAGCAAATTGTCCTACTTCTACAAAAGGGCTTTCAGGATGTTGAGAACCAATTCACATTAATATAGCGAAATTTACAATAAAGGATCATTGAGCTAATTTCATAGCTGGTCTAAATTGACTACCTCTTATTCTAGATAAATCAGTTAAAGGTAATATTAATAATATCAATAATGAACCAAACATAGCTATTACTCCTAATAATTTATTCGGAATAGATCTTAAAATAGCATAAAATGGTAACAGATATCATTCAGGAACTATAGAAGGAGGTGTACTCATAGGATTAGCTGGTATATAATTATCACTATGTCCTAATAAATTAGGATAGAAGAAAACTATAATAGATAAAGCTAATAAGAATGCAAAAATAGTTACAAGATCTTTAAATGTAAAATAAGGATGCATTGCATATCTATCTCCATTTGAAGATATACCATTAGGATTATTTGAACCATGTGTATGAAGAGCCATTAAATGAGCTACTACTAAAGCAGCTAATAAGAATGGTAATAAAAAATGAAGAGAGAAAAATCTATTAAGTGTAGCATTACTTACACTGAATCCTCCTCAAATTAATTCTACTAAATCTTGTCCAAAGAAAGGTACTGCGGATAATAAATTAGTTATTACTGTAGCCAAATCTTTAATTTACCTATTCTAGCTTAAGCTTATATGTTTAAAACAAGTAAATCATGTACATTATATTTATTTTAACAAAATTAACAAACAACAATAATAAAACAAAACATCAAACAAACACAAACAAACAAACAAATTGTATTATAACTTCAAAAGTTATGTAAACTTAACATAAAGAGATTTAAACAAACAAAATATCTATACTCTTTTGTCGTGTTTACTAATTTATTTATAATATTACAAAGTTTAAGGGGGTAATATTCAAAATAAAATAAAAATTTATTTGTGTTTTATTTTCTAATAAGAAGGATAAAATTCATTAAAATTTTAACTATATATGTAAATAAGACATCATAGTAAGGATCAAATGATTAAATCCTGGGTCAAGTATTTGTGCTACTGTATTTGGTTCAATTAAATCTCATAACTCTGATTGAGTTACAGAATAATTAATAATATCTTGACTATATAAGACATTTAATTCTTCAAATTTTGTTTCTTGATATATATAAGTTGGTGTTCCAAATGGTAAACTATATAAATCAGTTATAAGATCATTTCATTCCGCCAAAGATTCAGTTGTTAATATAGTATCACTGTCTGCAGTAGATAAATTATAAATTATACCAATATCATGAGGTGTAATTCTTCAATTTGTTTCTGATACAATTGAAGTTCTTCCATTTATATGTGATACAATTGAATTTTCTCCATTTATATCTAAGAAATTTAAATTTTGAGTTATATCGCCTTCAGTAGTTTCTAAATCTATTAAATTTTCACTATCAGATATATTTTTAGATACACCTGTTTCTGATGAAGTGATTTCAATAGGTTTAGATGCTATTAACAATGTAGGAGTTAAAACATCTTTTTCTGAACTATTTGTTATTACAAATTGATTTTCAGAAGAATTTGTTTTATTTCAGTCAATAATTGTAAGACTGTAAATAAATCCATTACTAGTTAAGATAGCTAATAATAATAATATAGTTTCAATTAATAAATTGATATTCATTTTCATTTTTTTTTTTATTTTTCTTTTACGTCTAAATTTTCGTATTTAATTGTAAATAACTATAACAACTAACGATAGCAAAGTTAAACATTTGATTACAAATTTAATACTGATGACTTGAATATAAATAACCAAGTCTAAATAAAATAAGTATGTGTAAAATCTGTATCCACAAATTTTACACATTCTTTTATAATTTAAAGAATCTTAACAAACAAAAACAAACAAACAAACTTACTACACTAATTGTTTGTTTTTGTTTTTTGTTTTTATTTTTGTTGTGTTTTATTTGTTATTTGTTATTTTGTTGAATTATTATATTAAGAGGGTTACTTAACTATTTAAAATTTTAAATAAATAAGTTCTTTTAAATATTTTACTTTTAAATATTAACCTTTTAAATATCTAACACAAATATAATGCCTTGTGCTTCATTAAAATTTCAAATGAATAAAGATTTCGACTGTACATTAAGCATCATTTCAGACACCCACTGATGATCCAGTCTGTCGCGATAGTTTACTCTACCGACGGTCTTAACGCTAAACAAACATCTTTGACCTGTTTTCATCAGTATTGCTATAATGTGTTTTATATAAATTTTTAGTAAAAATTACTTTATATCTTACATTATAACTATATATAAATATATTAAATTATTTTATATTTCATTTCAGGAATTATATGTGGAGATACTATATTTATAAGATCAATCATTGATTCTTTTCATATATAAATTAAGTATTGATCTTTTTTACCTGCTAATTGAATAGAAGCTTTGATATTAAAATTATTATTTAAAGCTTTAATAAGAAGTAAACAATCATTATAAGAAAAAGAATTAGTACAGAATTTTAAACCTTTACCTACTTTAGCTCCATCACTCATTATTCAAATAGCTAAAGCTAAAGGAGTTAAATATTGATCAATACATTCTGGTACATGTTTTATTTTATTATCATATCAAAGATCATAAATTCAATTAAAACTAGTATAAGTTCAAGTTGTAAATTTTACTATTTTTATTATTTTACCTTTACTACCTAATCTAGTTGTAATCACAGGTAAATTAGAATTACAATAACCTAAATTAGAAAATATTTTATGTAAATACATTAAATATTCTACATGAACAGCTTCTTGAAAAAAACTAAATCTAGTACCTACTCTTAATAATCTTTTTTCACCTTGAGCATCTCCAATAAGAGATCCAAATATAATTGAAATTACATCTTTATTATGTGGTCCTATTCTATAAATACCTTTAAGTCGACTAACTTTAGGTTTATTATCGAAATAAAATAGGTGTTATAAATAATAAAGATAAACAAAAAAAATATAAATAATACATTTGAGGCTTATTAAGGCCACCTCATAAACTCATTTGACCATAAGGTAAAACATATCCTAAAAAAGCTATAGCCATCATTAAAATTAATATTATAACTCCTATACTTCAAAGTAAAATTCTTGGTGATTTATATGAACTATAATATAAACCTCTAGCTATATGAGCATATACAAAAATAAAGAAAAATGAAGCTACATTAGCATGTGTATATCTTAATATTCAACCTGCATTAACATCTCTCATGATATGTTCTACACTATTAAAAGCAAAATCTACATGAGGTTGATAATGCATTGCTAAAAACACTCCAGTTAAAATTTGTATAATTAAACAAGTTCCTAATAAAGATCCAAAGTTTCATAAATAGGAAATATTAGCTGGTTGAGGAGAATCTATTATATAAGAATTTAATAATCTTAATAATACATTACTTTTTAATAATCTCATTTTATTTTATATTTTATTTTTATTAATAACTTTTAAATTTTAAATAAGTTTAAATATATTATATTTAATTTAATATTATTTGTATTATAAAGTATTAATTTTGGTATTTAACCCTATTTTAATAAATAGTTTATAAAATTATCTTTAATAGTTTATTAATTTAATAATTAATTTTTTTTAAGATAATAAATATAATTTAAATTAAATTTTATAGTTTCTATTATTATAATAATAAATGATTAAAAATTTAATAAATATAATAAAGAATTAAAATTATTATAATAAATCTCTTGATTACAATATTTATTATATATTAGAAAATTTAATAAATGTTTATTTATTTTCTATATAATATTTATTGTATAAATACTCTAACAATGTAAAGAATTTAATATAAAAACAAAAGTAAATTCTAAAAAAACAATTTATGTTTTATAAGCCCAAGAAGATTTGAACTTCTATAAATTTCTCATCAAGAAACCATTCTACCATTAAATTATGGGCTTTTAGTAATAATATTAAACTAATCTAATAATTTAAATAAATTAACATATTTTATCAAATTTAATACTTTTATAATTTATATTTTAGGGGGTAATTATTAAATTTAATTAATATTTTAAATATTATATATTTATAAATAATAAGAGAAATTAACCATTAGATTGATCAACTCAAGCTAAATAATCTTGTACAGAAACAGCTTCAACAACAATTGGCATAAATCCATGTCATACTCCACATATTTCACTACATTGACCATAAAATGTTCCAGTTCTTTCAGCTATAATTGAAGATTGATTTAATCTACCTGGTACAGCATCTATTTTAAGACCTAAGGAAGGTACTGCGAAAGAATGTATTACATCAGCTCCAGTTATAATTAATCTAATATGACAATCTACAGGAATAATTACTTTATTATCTACATCTAATAATCTAAATTGACCTAATTCTAAATCAGATTCAGGTATCATATATGAGTCAAATTCTATAGATTCTCCACTTTCAGTCACATAATCTGAATATTCATAGCTTCAATATCATTGATGACCTACTACTTTTATTGTTATTGTAGGTGATATTACTTCATCTAATAAATATAATAATCTAAAACTTGGAAAAGCTATAGCTATTAAAATTAAAGCAGGTGTAATTGTTCATATTAATTCAATTAATGTCGATTTTAATTTCATATAATTTCTTATATGATTGGACTATATCTTACCGTTTACGGCTTTCACGTGTAGTCTCTGAGGAACCTACTTAAAGTTACACTTTAAATAATTATTTTAATTGAAAAGAAAAGAAAAACAACAAAATAATTATTTTATATTTACCAGATTATAATAAAACATAAGGCAATTATAATCTTATAATAAATTTTAAGGTTAGTATAAACATAACAAACAGCTAATAAATTTATACTCTTTTGTCATGTTTATTCTTTAATTAATAAAAAATACTAAATAGATTTTAATCGTATTTAAATTCAATTTAAAACAAGCGGAGTTTTCAGGAATCGAACCTGAATATAAAGGCGATAAACATTTATAATTGAAACCAATCAATATAAAACCCCTTACAATTATTTTAATAGAAAAGGAGTTTATTTTGTTGTTTTTATTCTACTTTTTTATTTGAAATTAAAAATAATTGAAGATTGATTTAATCTACACTTTTATAAAATTCATTTAATTTAATAAAGGGGGTAAATTTAAAATTTTCATATTTTGTTTTTGTTTGTTGTTTTTTTCTTTCTTTTTGTTTTTATTTTTATATGAAAATGTTTTTATTAAAAAAATTAAAGTGTGTAACTTTGTTGGTTTCCTGCTGATTGTCTATTGTAACATCCTTTAGAATTTTCACTAATAATATTAAAGAATTATAGTATCTAAGGCTTTAAGAGTTTCCAGCATATAGTGAAATTTTATTCAAAGTTTTTCTAAGTTATTTAGATGAAAATTTATATCTATTTTTAAAAATTTCACCTGAATTCATGTATTTTATTACAGTACTACCACTTATACCTAGAAATTTTCCAGCTCTTCTAGCTGAAACAAAACTACCTATTAATTTAAATTCTTTTGAAGTAAATTTTTCATATATATTAACAGGATTTCCACTTATAGCACTCATTTTTAATTTAGTATCTTCAGAGTGTTTTCTACCTAAAGCTTTCTGTTTCATCAATTCTTTAGAATTTTCACTTTGAGTTTTTCCAAATAAAGGGTTACTTTCTTTTAATTTTTTTAAACTCGTTAATTTTTTAGTTTCTTCTTTCTGAATTTTTCCAGATAAAGCAGATTTTCCTTTTACAGAAATCCCTTTTAAAGATTTACTTATTTTTGCTTTGGTATCTTCCGTGTGTTTTGCAGAGCTTCCTGCTATTTTTAATATGTTATACTGTGGATTTAACTTATCAAAGTAATATTGTTCTCTAGTAAGTAAGTCAGATTTATTACAATATTCTAAAATTGTTAGAGAAAAATTATGGTAACCGTATTTAATTAACGATCTACAAATTGTCAAATTACTTTGACTTTTTATATAACTAATACTAAAATAATTTTTAAATCTATTTGATATATCCATAGATTGACCGATATATATTTTATTATTTAATTTATTAGTTAACATGTAAATCCCTGATTTACCTTTATTTTCATTTAAGATATCTTTTTTCATATTAAAAGCATTTTCATAGAATTTAATATAATTAATCTCTTCTAATTTTAAAGGTTTTTCAGTTGAAGTAGAGTATGTATGTTTAGAAATACATATTTTGTTTTTAAATAAATTATTATTTAACTTAGAACACTTTTGAATAGGCACATATTTACCATGATTTAAATATTTATGAACAATAGGTGAATTTTTTGTATTAAAATAATACATAGTTGAACCTAAAACTCAAAAAACTCCAACACAAATTACTATTAAATAGAAGAAGATAGTATTATGTAGTTCTACTATACCAGTAAATCCTGGTGCAGCACTATCTTGAAAACCTATTTGTCATGGTTGAGGAGCATCGTTATATATATTATTAAATAATGATAGTGTTAAAAACATTTTTTTTTTTAATTTTTTAATTATTCTCTCTTAGTTTAATACTAATCTAATGAAATTTTTATATTTATTTCATTAATATTATAATTTATTTATTTATAATATATAACTTATTAGTATTAATACTTATAAATTTATTTATATTTAAAATATAATAAATATTATAAATTTTAATAATTATTATTTAATATATAATAAATTTAAAGTATTCTAAGATTCGCCTTATTCAATTGTTTTATATATTTAGATAAATTAATATTATTTAAATAGTAATTTAATTTAAATATATAAAACCTTAACTATATTTTTATATCTTAATATAGTACTCTTTTATAATTAATATTTAATAAAGGGGGTAAATATTTTAGAATAACTAAATTTAGTTTAAATTATAATAAAAATTATTAAATTTTTATAATTTTCATAATAATTTATTATAATTTAAATTATGATTTATTACTTAATTTAGTAATATACATTCTTATAACTTGTTGGAAAGTTAATAATGGTAAAACATATTTAGAGAATATATAAATTAAACAAAGTAAAGTTAAAAATGAGAATGAAAATTGGTTAACGAAATAAAATGGTATTAATTGAGGCATTAAAATTTTTATAATTGATATATAGATCTCAAAATAAACAAAACTTTTGTTTATTTATTAGTTTAAGAGAACTGTCTCTGCGTTATGAGCAATTTAAATTTATATTATAAAATTTATAATAGTAAATTATAAAAATGAGACATTGATTGAATTTATTAAAAATAAATTATGTTCATGTTATTAATTAATTTTATAAAATTAATATTAAAATAAATTTAATATATTAGAAAAAGGGGTATAATAAATATAAAAATATATAATAATAATAATAAATAAATATATTAATTATTTTATATTATTAGAAGAAGATAAAACTATAATTAAAGCAGCTATATAAATTATAAATAATCTTATTTCATTAAATAAAGAAGTATCTATTAATATAGGAGCAAAAATTAAGAAAATTAAACAAAGTAAAGATAAAGTAATATAGATAGAATATGTAGTAATAATTCCAGTATCTAATTTACTAATATTTTTTCCTGTATTAGTTAAAGTTTTAGATAAACCATAAGGTCCTACCATTTCTATAATACCTCTATCTAATACTTTAGATATTGTATAACCTAATTCTAAACCTTTATTAATTATATAATTATTATAAATTATATCAAAGAAATATTTACCATTAAAGAAAGTATATATTTTTTGTCCAATTAAATTATTAGTTAATTCAATAATAAATATTGGACTTTTATGATATAAAAATATAGCTAAACTAGCACCTAAAAATGATAATAAAGCAGGTAATAATTTAATTATTAAAGGTAAACTAAATTCAGCTTCAATTAAAGAAATATTATTAGGTTTAATAAAAATAGCATTACTGAAGAAATCACTAGCCATCCCTACAAATAAATCAGAAAAAATAAATCCAAAGAATATACTAAATAAAGCTAATAAAAATAATGGTATTATTACTTTATTATTTGCTTCATGAGCATTTAAATAAGATTGTTTTGGTCCATTTGGTATTGTTAAGAAAACTAAACATATTAATCTAAATGAATAAAATGCAGTTAAACCAGCTGTGATACTTCCTAATATGAAAGCATATGTACCACTAAAACTATACTGTCCATAAGCTAATTCTATTATTAAATCTTTACTATAAAATCCTGTTAATCATGGTGTAGCTAATAATGATAAAGATCCTACTAACATAGCTGTATAAGTAAAAGGTAAAAATTTAATTAAACCTCCTAATCTTCTAATATCTTGTTGATCAGAAAAACTATGAATTACAGCACCAGCACCTAAAAATAATAAAGCTTTAAAGAAAGCATGATTTATTACATGCATTAAAGCTACATTATATTGACTTAATCCTACTGCCATTATCATATATCCTAATTGACTTATTGTTGAAAAAGCAATTATTCTTTTTAAATCATTTTGAACTAAACCACAAGTTGCAGCAAAGAAAGCAGTAGTAGCTCCAGTTAAAGTTATTATTAATAAAGCTGTACTACTATATTCTAATAAAGGTGATGATCGTAATAATAAATATAATCCAGCAGTTACTAGAGTAGCTGCATGAATTAAAGCTGATACAGGTGTTGGACCTTCCATACTTCCAGGTAATCAAGAATGTAATGGTATTTGAGCTGATTTTGCCATAGCTCCTGTTAGAAGTAATAATCCTATAATTGTTATAGCTGTTTCATTCATAAATGGAACTAAACTAAATATTGTAGCATAATCTAAAGATCCAAATAATGCAAATAATGCAAAAAATCCAATACTTAATCCCATATCTCCTACTCTATTCATAGTTAAAGCTAATATGGCTGCTTTATTTGCTTGTATTCTAGTAAATCAAAAATTGATTAATAAATAAGAAACAATACCAATACCTTCTCAACCTACAAACATTACAAAAAAATTAGCTCCAGATACTAAAACTAACATAAAAAAAGTGAATAAAGATAAATAAGAGAAAAATCTTTGATTATGAGGATCTTCAGCCATATAATCAGTTGAAAAAATATGAATTAATGAAGAAATATATAAAACAGGAATAAACATAGAAACAGTTAATTGATCAAATAAAAATTCTCAAGAAATAGTCATATATTCTGAATCTATTCAATTAAATAAATAAATTTTTACTGGACTTGAACATAAACCTACTTCATAAAAAGCAATAGTTGCTAATAAACTAGATAAAATTAAACAACTACAAGTTATTATATGAGATCCAGTTACTCCTATTTTTCGACCTAAAAATCCTGATATAAATGAACCTAATAAAGGTAATATTAATATTGTTAAATACATTAAGTTTCTTGTCTAATTAAAATATTTCCTTTTATTCTATAAACTGCAACAATAATACTTAAACCTATTACTGATTCAGCTCCAGCTAATGAGATTATAAATATACTAAATATTTGTCCTATACCATCATCAAAACTAAAACTAGATAATAATAATAACATAGTTACTGCTAATAACATTATTTCTATTGCTATAATCATTAATATTATATTTTTTCGGTTTAAAATAAAACCTAATATTCCTATTAAAAATAAAAATAGTGATAAATTCATAGTATAATTGTATAATAAACCCTTTGGGACTTGTATTAAATGTCTAATATTTAAAATTATTATTTATATATTTTATTTTATAATATAAATAAATCATAAAAATATTACTTGCTAATTACAAAATAATTTAATATTTGTTTAGCGGTTATATATATTAAATATAATATATATATATTATTAAGGAGTATAATATATAATAAAGAATATTTAATTAATAATAATTATTAATTAAATATTTGAATATTACTTATATTTATAAATTAGTTACCACCTCAGTAGTATACAGCTATAAATAAAAATAATCAAACTACATCTACAAAGTGTCAATATAGAATAGCAGCTTCATGTCCTTGATGATGTGTATCAGTTAAATGATAATTAATTATTCTAATAAAACCTACTAAAATAAATAATGTACCAATAATAACATGTAATCCATGTAAACCAGTAGAAGCATAAAATACTGTACCATAAACTGAATCACTCATTGTAAAGCTTGATTCTGAATATTCATAATATTGTAAAGCAGTAAATATTATAGCAAAAATTATTGTTAATAATGTACCTAAGATAGCTCCTTTTCTATCTCCTTGAATTAAAGCATGATGACCATAAGTTACAAATGCACCAGATGATAATAATAAAATAGTATTTAATAATGGTATTGCAAAAGGATCTAAAGGTGTTATACCTTGTGGAGGTCAAACTCCTCCTATTTCTATAGTAGGAGATAAACTAGAATGGAAGAAAGCTCAAAATACACTTAAAAAAGCAAATACTTCACTTATAATAAATAATACTACTCCTATTGTTAAACCTTTTTGAACTTGTATTGTATGATGTCCTAAATAAGTTCCTTCTGTAATGATATCTCTAAATCAAAGTATCATACCAAAAACTGTTAAAGTAAACCCTAAACTTAATAATTGTCCTCCATAAGTAAAACCTTGCATATACATAACTGCACCTAAAGTTAAACTTAATAATGAAAAACTAACTAAAATAGGTCATGGTGATGGTTCTACTAAATGATAAGGAAAAGATTGAAATTGATTTCTATTTATTGTTTTCATTTTCTTTTATTTATTTATTTATTTTTATACTAAAGTGTATTTATTAATTTATTACTTATCATAAGAATTTATTAATAAATTTAAATATTAAAATAAATATAATTGAATATATATTTATAATTTATATATCTAATTTAGATATAATTAGTTACTTAAAATGTAATTTGATTAAAATTTATTATAAATTTAATCTTTTTTATAATTTTTTATTTTTTGATTCTTTTAATTAAATTTGAATTAATTAAAATTTTAATAAGAAATTTAATTAATAAATATAAGGGGTAAATTAAATAATAAATTTACTATAATTAATAAATGTTATTAATTATCTAAAATTTAATTATTAATTTTATGTCCAATTTTAATAGTTATATTAAATGTACCTCTTTTATTTTTATTATCAAAATTATTAATATTAATTAAATTAACATTAGTTCTAGCTAAAGTACCTTTTTGAACTATTTTAGATTTAACTCTTTTTTGTATTCTTTGTGTTAAAACTCTACCTGCTAATTTTAAAGAAATTCCAGATAAAAAAGAAGGTATTTTATTATTATTAAATCTATTATTAAATCTGTTATTAGAATTTTTAGTTTTACTTAATTTAATTAATTTAAATAACTTCATATGAATAAATCTAAATTTAATAAAATTACTTAAATTACCAATAAGATTAGCTAATATATTACTTTCATTTTGTGGAGAGTATACTCTAATTAATTCTAATTCTACAGATTTTTTAAATAATTTACTTAATAATTTAACAAAATTTTTCAATTTATTATAATGTAAAATTAAAAATTTAGAATATAAATTACTATTAGAATATTTATTTTTTAAAGGTTTTCAATAAAAAAATAATGTAATTTTAATTAAAGAAGGATTCATTGATACTATAGGTTTACTTATTATACTTGATAAGTTAAGAAAAACTGATTTACATATTGTATATAAATTATATAAAATTTTATTTATATGTTTATAAGGTCTATTAGTAAATGTATAAATATTGTTAGAAAAACTTGCTAAATTAGTATTAAATGGACTAATTAATTTAATATATTGTTCTACATTAATTATTATAGAATTTGAATCATTTAATATTGATTTAGTTAATTCATTATTTAAATTTTCTGATATAGATAAATTAAATTGATTTTTATTTGTTAAATTTAATTGAAAATTATTTTTAGTTATTATATGACTTAATTCTTTTACTATTTGTAAATTTTTATTAACTTTTGTAATACTTACATCTTTTTTACTTTTGAATTCTATTTCTTTATACCTGTTTGGTATATTATCTAAAGATGGATTTGTTGTTCCTTTATTTAGATATTTTAATAAATAAGGTAAATTAAATATATGACTTATTTTAATATTTGAGTTATTTTCAAACATTTTATTATAATTATAAGATAATGTGACTAAAGCTAAATTAAATATTAATAAAATATTGATAAATTAATATTTAATTTAAGGGTTTTATATATAATAAAAACAACAAACAAAAACAAAAAACAAATTTATTATTATTTATTTTAATCTATTGATATGAATATGTTATATATTTTGTTTAATTATAAAATATAATATTATTCTTTTCTAAAAACAAAAAATATTAAAACAAAAATTATTGTTTTTTGTTTTTAGTTTGTGTATTTTTTGTTTTTGTATTAAAATTAGTATAATCTTTATACACTAATTTTAATTTAAAGGGGGTAAATATATAAATTAATTATTCTCTTAATAAGAAAATATTAATTTAATTAATTTAATAACTTATTAATTAAATTAAAAACAAGGTTAAATATTTAAATTTATTGTTAATTTTATTAAATATTACTTAAATAAATTAAGAATATAATAATAAGAAAGCAATCATTAAAGAGAATAACCCTGTAGCTTCAGCTAAAGCGAATCCTAAGATTGCAAAACTGAATAATTGACCTCTTATTTGAGGGTTTCTAGCTGTTGAAGCGATTAATGAAGAGAAGATTAAACCAATTCCTGCTCCAGCTCCAATTAAACCTGAGCAAGCTAAACCTGCACCAATGTATTTTGCTGCTGCTAACATTTTTTATAAAATTTTTTTAAATAGTGTCTAAAATATATTATTTTTATAATAATATACACTTTTATATTAAAAAAAATTAACAAAGATTGATATTTTATTGAATAATTAATAATATGATTTATAAATCTTAAAACTATAATGAATTAAATTTTTTATATTTAGTTAGGGATTTAAAGATGGAATTATTTCTGATAAAATTTAATTAATAAAGATATAATCTTTAAAACTTATGAAAATAATAAATTACCAATTTCAATTAATTCAGTAGATTTTGGTAAGTTTATTAGTTAATTTAAATGAGATAATTATACTCAATTTTATTTTTCAAAGAAGAGAAAAAACAAAATTTTTTAATAATTTGTTTGTTTGTTTTTGTTTGTTGTTTTTTATTGTTTTTATACGAGAAATCAGATTTGAACTGATGACAACTACTTGGAAGGTAGAGGTTATACCAATTTAACTATACTCGTTTATTATTCTAAAAATTCTTATTATTAATGAAATAAACATTAATAACAAAAGTAAAATAAAAATTTTATTTAACTATTTCTTTTATATCTTAATATTTAAAGGGGGTAAATATATAAACACAAATAAACCACTTTATAAATTTATTTTCTTTTATTAATTATTTATAATTTAAGAATAAAAATAAGATAAAGTTTATTAATTAATTTATAATTATTATAATTTATTATATATATATTAACTTAACTAATATTTAGAATGGAGTAAATATACAAAGTATTATAATTTTGTAATAAATCTAATAAATTTAATAAAATTAATAAATTTAATAGAAAAAATAATAAATAAAATAGTTAAAAATAAAAAATATAAAATAGATGAAAAATTAAATATTAAATTTTCAAAAATATTAAAATAATTAACATATAATTCACTAGGTTCTAAAGAACAATGAATGTTAACTACATTAATATTAGTTAGAGCATCTCCACTAATGATTGTAATATTATTTTCCATATTTGTCATTTTAGATGTTTTATAATGTTTATGATGAAAAGGTACCATATCTTTAAGGAAAATAATATGATCTTCAACTTTTTCAACAGTTAATAAAATATAATTTTTAAAATTAGAATCTACAGGTGAATCATATGATTCTTGGTGAACTGTTAAATCTAAACTAGGTCCTACACCTAAACCAAAATGAAAATAAAATGTAGGTTCAATTGGTAAAGTTTTTAGATAAATACTAGATAATTTAACTCCTACAGCATATGCTATAAGTTCACCATAATTTTCAACTAAAGAATTTAAACCTTTTATATATATATTATTATATAAAGTTAAATATTCAGTACTATCCATATAAATAATATTATTTATTATATAAATATATAATAAATAATAAATTATTATACTTAAAATTATGAATTTAAATAAAAATTCATTATAGTTATTTATATAAATATTTATTAATCTAAATATTAATAAAATTATTATGTTTAAACAATAATTTCATAAGAATAAGTTACATAGTATTAAGATTAAACCAATATTATTTATATTAATAAAATATTTATTAATATAATTTAATTTATTTATTTTCATTTTTTATTTATTATATTTGTTTCTAAATTTAGTACTAAAATTATTAGTTATATTTTTTTTAATGTTTTAATAATTTTAATAACGAAGACAAAATTTAAATATTTAAAAAGATAAATAATTTATAACTTTTTAATTATAAATTAAGATAAGATTCTTTTAAGAATTTTATTTATAAATTTATCTTTTACTTATTTATAATAAGATTATATATTAATATGTCATTATCTTTTTTTTTTATTTTGAATAAATATAAAGCGAGATTTTCCAGATTCGAACTGGAACCCTTCTAAATGACAATTAGAAACTCTACCAATTAAGCTAAGATCCCTTAATTTTTGTTTTTTTAATTAAAATAATTAGAAAAATTTTAAATAAATAATAAAAACAACAAACAAAAACAAAAATCTAAATTAATTAAACAAGAGCGAGGTGATTCGAACACCTACCAATGATTTTGAAGATCGTCATACTAACCGTTAATACTACACTCTTTTATAGTAAATATTTTAATAAGGGGGTAAATATATAAAATAAATAATTATTAAACAATACTGTTTATTAAGATTAAATTAAAAATTATAAAGTAAAGTAGATATAGAAAAATGTAAACCATCTAAAATAACATTAGGGAAAATACCTAATAAAACAGTAGGTATTAATAAAGTTATTAATAGATTAAATTCTCTTCTAGAAATATCTTTAACTGGTTTTAAATGAGGTGAATAAATACCATAAGAAATTCTATTATATAAATAAATAGAATAAATAGCAGATAATACAATACCAGTAGCACCTAAAGCTGCTATTATAGGATTTCTTTCTCAAATTCCAATTAAAGATAATTGTTCACCTAAGAAATTTAAAGTTAATGGTAAACCAGTATTACTTAATGTGAAAATGAAAAATAATATAGTAAATACAGGCATATATGTAACTAATCCTCTTACATAATGAATTATTCTAGTTCCTGTTCTATCATAAATTATACCTCCAACACAAATAAATAAAGCAGGAGAAACAAAACCATGAGCTAAAGCTAATAAAATGGCACCTTCAATACCTTGAATTGTATTAGAAAATAAACCTAATATTACTACACTCATATGAGCAATACTTGAATAAGCAATTAAAGCTTTTGTATCTTGTTGAATAATTGTAGCTAATGAAGCATAAATTAAAGTAATAATTGCAATAGTTTGTACTAAAGGAGAAAAATAATTAGTAGCATCAGGTAAAAAATTAATTAAAACTCGTAAATAACCATAAGTAGCAAATTTTAATATAGTAGCAGCTAGTAAGATAGAACCAGCTAAAGGACTATCAGCATGTGCTCTATATAATCAACCTGTGAAAGGTCATAATGGTGTTTTTACTGCAAAAGCTAAAAAGAATCCTAATCATAAGATTTTCTGACTATCTAAATTAATTTCTGATAAAGATATTATTTGAAAATCAGTTGATCCAACATAACTATATATTTGAAGTATTGCTAATAACATAAATAAAGATCCTGCTAAAGTATATAAAAATAATAATAAAGCTGATCTTATTCTAGCTTCACCTGAACCATAAATTATAATTATTAAAAATAATATAGGTAATACACTTTCAAAGAATATATAAAATAATATTAAATCTAATACTATAAATACTCCTATTTGCAATGTTTCTAATAATAAAAATGATATTAAAAAATATTTTAAATTTTTATTTATATTATTATAATTAGATAATATAGCTATAGGACTTACAAATGTTGTTAATAATATAAAATATAATGATATTCCATCAATACCTATATTTAAATGACAATAACTTAATTCTATAAATTCATATACAAATTGATATTGACTAATACTGGAATCAAATTCTAATCAAATATAAATTGATATTATAAAATTTATTAACATAGTTATTAAAGTTATTCTTTTCATTCTAATTTTATTTTCTATAGAATCTTCTGGTATTGTTAATATTAATAAACTACCTATAATAGGTATTAGTAATAATAAACTAAGCATTAAACAAAATTTTCTTTTTATTTTCAATAATTACAACTAGAGTGTCTATTTAAATAGAATATTATAAAATATTATTTTATTTTATAATTATAATTTGTTTAAATAAAAATAAAATATTGTTTTATTAGATAATTAAATAATATTTATTAGTATTTTATTTATTTTAAATTATATTTAAGAATTTTACATATAATAAATAAAATATTATATTTAATTATTTCTCGGACACTGTGAGATTTGAACTCACGACTTTATTCAAGTACTCGTTTTCAAAACGAGCGCCATAAACCAGACTCGACCAAGTACCCTATAAATTTTATTTTAATTATTTATAAAATTTTATAAGACCGAAGGGAATTGAACCCTTATTATATCCATTATGAGCGAACTGCATTACCATTTATGCTACAGTCTTTTTTATTAATTATTTTAATATTAATTTTATAGATTTAATATTATAAAAAGTTAATAATTCATGATAAGGGGTAAATTTATAAAAATTAATTATTATTTTTAAAAATAATAAGTTTTAAGTTAAATTATAACTTAATATAAAATTTAATATATCAATTTAAGATTGAACAGGTAACATTTTGAAAGCATGTAATGGAATAGGACTATTTAATGTTCATTCTAATGTTGTAGCTATTTCTGTTTCATTTTTAAATTGATCTGTAGATGTGAAATAAGAAGGTACATTTCAAGGATTATTATTAACTGAACTTCCATTAGCAAATATATCATAAATAATATAACCAAATAATATAGTAGCCATAATAGATATTATTGAACCAAAACTTGAAATTTGATTTCAACCACTAAAGGCATCTGGATAATCTGGAATTCTTCTAGGCATCAATTGTGTTATCATAGGGGAATTTAAACCCTATTTCCTAATATTACTATTAGGTTCAGATTATGTCATCAATTATATCAATATAATTGTTGGGCGCTTGTATCGAGATTATTGTCGAAGTAACTCACTCATTAATCGTTGAACTGGCTTATTACTATATAATGATTTAACATTAATATCCTTCGTAATAAGATTAGCTGCAAGTTAACATATGAAAAGTCTTTCTTGCAATTCACCCAATTTTCAAATAATATATAAATTAATTAATATAAATATTTGGGGCATGACAAATACTTTAATAAAATAAGAAAAAACAAAAATAATTGTAAACAAAATAAATAAAGATAAATTCACAAACTTTATTGTCTTGTTTACTCTTTTATAAATAGAATCATTTCAAAAGGGGGTAAAAAACAAAAATAAATTTATCTTTTAAATATAAATTTTTAGAATATATTAATAAAAAATTTTACACTCTTAAAATCAAGGATATAATTGATTTACTTTATTAACGATGTCAACTAATTCTGTAATAGGAATATAAGCTTTAGTTATAGCTGATCAACATCAGAATTTAATAATTCCATTTGTTATTACATCTGGATTTAAATTAAATGGACTTATATTAAATTTGTAACTCTTCCTACAATATCTGGTTTAGGTACAATATTTACATTTACAAGTGGTATTAGTAATAATATTGTTACTGTACTGAAATTTTCGAATATAGTTTGTGTTCCTACTTCAGATGTAGTTTGTACTGTTGATGCTGTATAAATGTTTTAAGATATTGGTGTTACAGTATCTAAAGAAGTTAAAGTAGTTGGACTTTCAACTGTTCTTTGAATAACTCTAGGAGAATAATCTTCTCAAGTATCAGTTTGTATACCTTTTCAGTATAAAAAGAATCTGAAAAGAAGTAACAAATTTATATCCTATAAGCCCTGCTGTTCCAGCAAATAGGCTGTAAAATACTAGACTGTTGTCTGTTAAAATTTTTAAGATTGACATTGAAAATTTAAAATAAAGTATTAGTGTACCGTTAAACAGATAGTTTAAAAACCTGCAGAGATCTTTAGCCAGATATTGAAAGCATGCTAACAGACATAGACTAGCCAAACTATATTTAAAATGTTTATATTTCCCTCTAACCCTCCCTGTTATTATGTTCAGAATAAATTTTGAGTAAGAATCTGAAACATCCTTGAATTAAGTAAATAATCCTTTATATTATTTACTTTATATATTGAATTAATTAGTTAAATAAAGTAAATATCATAAATTAATTAATCCCTCTTCTGAGAATCTAAATTTATTAAAATTTAAACAAATAAATTTTATTCATTGTTTCTTTATTTTATTAAATATTTTTAAAGAAGGGGGTAAATAATAAATATCAATGATTTATTTTAAAATAAATAGGAAAGAGAATAAGACAATTAGATTTAAACTTATAAAACAGAGTAAAACTTCGATTATAAATAAACTATAGTAACTTTTTAAAATAATTAATTAATCTTACTAACTTAGGATACTTCACTTCGTAATTACCTTTTTGAACAAAATAATAAGCTATTACATAACCTATAATATTTAGAAAACAGAACAGAGTCACTTAACTTTATAATAATATTCCATAAATAATTTAAGTTATCTCAAAGTCTTAATTACTAACACTCACATCTAAATTACCAAAACTAATTAGAAAAATAAATGAGTAATTTAAGTTATTTTTAATTTTCCCATTATTGTCTTGATTTTTTTCTTTTTTTAATCTCTTTCTTTATCTCTTTTATTTTAATCGCTACTACCACTAGAAGATGGTTTAACTCAGTTGTTATATAAAATAGTACTACCTGCTGCAATTGCAACAACTTTTGCAGTAGCATCTAAAATTTTTCCAGCTTTTGAGGCTAAATGTATTAAATCTATTAATGTATATTTGAACTTAAATAAAAAAGTATTACTGACACTAATTAAATTATAATAGTTGAAAATAATACCATAGAATCAATATTTTTAGTTTATTATCTCTAAGTTCAATAACTGTTAAAATAATAGTAGTTGGATAAATTTAAAACATTGTTTAAATATAAATAAAATCGTAATTACGATTAGAATGTCTATTTTAAATAGAATATCTTCCCTCAAACCCTTATAACATTGAGATGTTATTTCCCTTTCATTTTATAAATCTGAAAATGAAATTACCTTTATAATGAGTAGTGTTTTATTCTCTTTTGAATTTAAACCAAAATTAATATTAAAATGCAGTTCTACCGTTAAATTCAGAGAATTTTATAAAATTTCTCATTTAAGGTCACTTTTTATATAATTTGTAAGATTTAAACTATTTATTAGAACCATTTATTTTATTATTATTCAAAAATAAAGGGGCTAAAATGAAGTAATGAAGTTAATATCTTATTTTGAATTACCTTAATTAAGTTTTTCTCTACTAAATATTTTTCCTTTATAAAGTAGGCCACTTATAATATATTTAGTTAATGTATCTTTCCTCATTTTAAACTCTTTAGAGCAATTTACTGTTGAATATTCTCCTATCAAAGACAAATCTAAGTAATTATAAACATAAACCATTTTAGTACTTTTAGCTAGAGTAGATAGAGATTTCATTTTACCAAATAATGGTTTATTAGGACCTCTTATATCTTTAAGCTGCTTTGCTATAAAAAATTTAGATTTACTTATATCAGACATTGGATTTTAGTGACCTTTTCTGTCTAAACTAAATTTAGGTTTATGTTTATAACCTTTTGTGGAAGTTGCTACTTTTGCTAAATTAAGAGCTAAGTTAGGATATTTATTAAATAACACATCTAAATAATATTGTTCTCTAGAAAGTATATAATCTTTTGTTACTGAACCTGAACTACCTAAATCTTCTAAAATAGCTAAAGCAAAATTATGAACACCATAATAATTAATATTCTGATAAATTGGATATTTTCTTCGCAATATACTAGGTGTTCAATAGCTCAGTAATCTAGAGGAACCGTTTCAAGCGCTTCCTACATACATTTTTCCTGTTATAAGATTTGTTCATTGATAAATTATTGAATGTTTTTTATTTTCAGAACCTATTAAATTTCTGTTAAAATTAGGATTATTATAAACTCTTATAGGATTATTTAATCACAATGGTTTTTTATGTGGACCGTTAGCAAATTTATGATTTTGACTTTTTCTGTATTTAAGAGAAATAGATAGAGGTAAAACACTATTTACTAATATGAACAAATCTAAAGATTTTGAATATAACAAAACTAAAAAAATTAAAGTGAATTTTAATATATTTCTTATTTTATTAAAGTATTTTAATTTAATTTTACCCGCTAAACCTAAAAAATGTTGAGGAAAGAAAGTAGTATTTACTCCTACAAATAAAGTTCAAAAATGAATTTTTCCTAATAATTCATTATATGTTTTCCCTATTATTTTAGGTGCTCAGAAATAAAATCCAGCAAATATTGCAAATACAGCTCCCATAGATAAAACATAATGGAAGTGAGCTACTACATAATAAGTATCATGTAAAGCTAAATCTAATGAAGCATTAGCTAAAACAACTCCTGTAACACCTCCTATTGTGAATAAAGCTAAGAATCCTAATGTGAAAATTAAAGGTGTTGTAAATCTTAAACTACCACCATATAATGTAGCGATTCAAGAGAATATTTTTATTCCTGTAGGTACAGCAATTACCATTGTAGCTGCAGTGAAATAAGCTCTTGTATCTACATCTAAACCTACACTAAACATATGATGAGATCATACTAAGAATCCTAATATTCCAATAGAGAACATAGCATATACCATACCTAAATAACCAAATATAGGTTTACCTGAAAATGTAGATATTACTTGACTAACTATACCAAAACCAGGTATAATTAAAATATAACAGTTGTTTTGATTAACCTAATAACCAATATATTTTGTCAATATATGGTTTATTAAAATTTAATACTCAAAAACTCACGTTTTTGCTAGGACTTTATCTTATACTGAACCTCTGTTCATTGTTGAAGGTTGTAAACAAAAATAATTAAAAATATTTTAGTTATTTATAAATTTAAGAGATATCAAAATATAGAGTTGTAGACATAATAAAATATAAACTTATATTATTCTTTATGTCTACTCTTTTATATGTTTTATTAGTAAAGGGGGTAAATTTTGAAAAATAAATCCAAATAATTTAACTCGTACTCTGATTAATTTCAAATAAACTAAAACAAATCTTATATTTTCTTTATTTATATAAAATAATTAAGTAAGAATAAAAAATTAAAATACCTAAGCATATTAAGCATAATATAATTTCAATTGTTAAAAATACTAAGGTTGTTTTTTTATAATATTTGATTAATTTAGCGAATTTAGGATATTTTACTTCATAATTACCTTTTTGAACAAAATAATAAGCTAAAATATAACCTACTATATTTATTAAACAAAAGAAAGCAACTAAACTTAGTAACAATACTCCATACGCTAGTTGAGCAATTACTGGATCAGAATCACTAACATTAATATCTAAATTATAAAATATAAGTGGTAACGATGATAAATGTGTTACTTTATTTTTTATTTGTTTCATCATTGTTGGTAGTTTGTTTATTTTCCTGTTTATCTTTTTTATTTTTATTATCATCATCATCTGAAGATGTTGAAGGTGATTTTTTAAATCAATTATTATTTATTATTGTACCTGCTGCTGCAATACCTGCTACTTTAGCTGTTACATCTAAAACTTCTTTTCATCTAGATGCTAATAATATAATTACAGCAACAGCTATTCCTTCAATAATATAATTACTTAAGAAGGAAATTCAAACAGTTGTTAGAAATTCACTTATAATTGAGAATATATCAAATATTAATTTAAATTGAGATAACATTAATAAGGTTATCCAGACTTTCATATTTACTCCTTTAATTTTGATTATTAAACAAAACTTCAAAAACAAATTTATTATTGAATACTCTTTTAAATTTGAAAGAAAAGGGGGTAATTTGGGTTAATTAACTTCCATTTAATTTTCTTAATTTTCTAAAATTTTTTTTCTTTTATGTTAATTTATTAATTTTCTGTGGATTGTCCGTTGTATTATTTACACTCATTGAAAATTTTAATTCTGTAATTTTATTTATACCTAATTCAGTTAAATGTTTTTTAGTTTGTACTAATAAATAAGCTTTTCTTCATTTAAGGTAATTCATGTGTTTAGTAGATTGTAAATTAAATGTATCAAAATATTTTATTACTTTTCGGGCTGAACCAAAACTAGTTGATCCATAATAATATGTATCTTGACTTTTTCTGTAACCTATATTTCCACCAAATACTTCTTTTATCAATAATAAAATAATATTATCTTTTTGATCTATTTGAAAATTTAGTCTAATTTCTGGTTTAGGTCTATCTTTTTTATGCAAAATTTTTATTTGAAAACTAGCATCTGCGTCAGAAAATCCAGCAATTCAATGATTATTAAAATTGTTAGTTTCATTTCTAGAAAATTCTAAATTTTCTTCTGAATATTTAGAATTAGTTAATATGTTAATTTTTATCTGATTAAATTTATTTATAGTTCTTAATTTACCATTAATTAAATTTAATACTTTAATTATTCCATCTTTGTTAGATACAACAAATAAATAAGCATTTTTATCTTTTACTTTATTAACATGTCCATAACCCAATATTTTTTTAACATAATAAGCTAAACCTACATCAGGAGAACTAAATACAATTACCAATTGTTGTTTAGAACTAAAATGACCATCACCATCTATTAAACCAGCTAAATAATGGCCAAATTGTTCATCATTTAAAGGTTTAAAATGTTTAGGTATATGTTCAGAAATTTCTTTGATGTTTTCAGTATAAGATTCAGTATTGTTGCGTAAAGTCTCTGAGGTTCCACTTTTTGTGAATAAAGTGTTACCTGCTGATTGGCTTCATCGTTTTAACTTTTTTACTATGTTAATTAAAATGGAGTATTTAAAACTAAGTATCGAAGCTGTTCCAGCATATAGCAACATTAAGAAGCTTATAAATTTAACTTCTGGATGTCCAAAGAATCAAAAAAGATGTTGAAATAATATAGGATCTCCACCTCCAGCTGGATCATAGAAACTAGTATTAAAGTTTCTATCTGTTAATAACATAGTTATTGCACCAGCTAAAACAGGTAAAGCTAATAATAATAAAATAGCAGTTACAAAAACACTTCAAACAAATAATGATAATTTATGTAAACTCATACCATTAGTTCTCATATTTAATACTGTAGTTATAAAATTAATAGCTCCTAATAATGAAGATATTCCTGTTAAATGTAAACTAAAAATAGCTAAATCAACAGAACCTCCTGAATGTGATTGAATTCCTGATAATGGTGGATAAATTGTTCACCCTGTACCTGCTCCATTTTCTACTAAAGCACTAAGTAATAATAAAATTAATGAAGGAGGTAATAATCAAAAACTTATATTATTTAATCGAGGAAATGCCATATCAGGAGCTCCTATATGGATAGGTAAGAAATAATTACCAAAACCTCCAATTAAAGCAGGCATAACCATAAAAAATAACATTAATAATCCATGTGCAGTTATTATAACATTGAATAATTGATGATCTCCTTGTAAAAATTGAACACCAGGTGAAGATAATTCTAATCTAATTAAAACTGAAAATCCTGTAGCTATCATACCTGCAAATATTGCAAATACTAAGTAAAGAGTTCCAATTTCTTTAGCATTTGTAGAATAAAGTCGTCAATCCAT